TCTTGAAGAAGTAAATGAGTTATATTGAGTTCTATTCTATTAGAATAGAAATATTTTGAATGTTTCAAATTGTTAAATGTAATTTAATATTGTTTAATGTATTTATATATATATAATATGTTATCATATGTCTTTTTTTATTCCTTACTTGACAACAGTAAGAAATTAAGTAATAAACTGAGAAAAAGAAAAAAAAAGAATAATCAATGGAAAAAAGAAGAAATGTCCCGGCCAGTACTTAAGCAGATCAGGCCGGGAAAATAAACCTTTCATATAAAATCAAAGAACTAAGATATTCTTTCTATTGAGGAGATCCGTTTTGAGTCATTATCTATATTGAATTCCTGATCAATTGCTTTTTTCTATTTTTTTCTTATTTTTCTTAGTTTAAATTTTAATAGCTATTTAAAAAATTTCTATTATTTATTAGAATATTTTAGAATATTTCGAATTTCTATTTTAATAATATAATAAAATAATATTTTTTTTTATTAAAATAGAATAATATAATAAAATAAATAATAATAATTTGGAAAAGTTAAATAAGATTAAATAAAAAAAAATCAAATGAAAAAAGAAAATAAAGAGAAGAAGGTGGATTTTTATCAATCTTTATTTCACGTGTTACATCACATAACAAATTTTCAATTTGGAATTAGGAGAGATGGCTGAGTGGACTAAAGCGGCGGATTGCTAATCCGTTGTACGAATTATTTGTACCGAGGGTTCGAATCCCTCTCTTTCCGCTTTCTCTGATCACTTGGTATTTTCGAATTCGAAAAGATTCTCATCCCTTGATTTTATCATAGTTAAATGTATGAAACAAATAAGATTATTAAGAATTAATTTCGAAAAAAGCAAAAAAAACTAGAAATTTTTTATTCCTCACGTCCAGGATTGCGTCCTGGATCATTAGATAAGAATCCAAAGATAAAAAGGGAAACAAAGAATATCACTACTGTGTAAACAAAGAGTTTGAGAGTAAGCATTACACAATCTCCAAGATCATTTTTTTTTTTGAAAAAGGGGAATAGATTGCCTATTTTTTACCACATATATCATTTTTTTTTGTTTTGACACCCCAAAAAATGAAAAATAAGACGAATTTATTTGTAATAAGATTTTGATTCATTCGTTACCCGAAATTTCTTGTCATATCAATAATTAGGTATTGTGGAGTACCTAATAGTCCATACTCACCGGAAGGTGAGAACGGGGAAAAGGCTGATCCAAATTCATCGCTGCGGTTATTCATTCAATATACAAGAATTTCGATTTTTGAATCGAGGGTTCGTAATGTAAGACTTATCTGATCTTATCAATTTTTAGAATTTTTTTATCGAATACATCATCAATTTAGCAGAGTATTAAAGATTTCATCGAAAACTTACAGTGGCTTGCCAAACAAAGGCTAAGAGAAAAAAGAGTACAGGTATGACAGGCATAACATCTATGATTGGATTGAAAATGGCATAAGCTTCGGGCAATTTGGCGAAGAAAAAACTACTCGAATAAAGGACAGAATTAAGACAGATACCAATTAAACTAAAGATATTAAGCATAACAAGCATTTCGTTCTTGTGGATTAGATAATTTTGAGTTATTTTTATAAGGAAAAATGAAAAAGGCAGATCAAGAAATCCTTCTTTTTCTTCGGTTCGGACTTTCCCAAATAAAAAATCCCTCCCCCCATTATCATTCTAAAATGAGAATATAAGGAATTCAACTTTCATACAATATCTTAATTGAATTCTATGTAATGATCAATGAATTTTTTTGATTCTATATCTACATGTCTTGAATCCTAGCAACAAAATATCCCATATGTTTTTGTGTATTTGGGTTGGGATTGACGAATAACCAATACCAATATTAGTGTTGATTAATTTCGAATAGAAATCAAAATGGGGCGTGGCCAAGCGGTAAGGCAGCGGGTTTTGGTCCCGTTATTCGGAGGTTCGAATCCTTCCGTCCCAGATCGTTTTTCATGAAACGAAAGATGGGATCACACTGCATTCCACATGAAACAATAATTTGTTAAAGGGAAAAATCTTTTCTTATTAATTTTCAGAATGGTTCTAAGAATCATATCTGAGAATTCGTTTGGTTTCTCACAAACGGAATCAAGTGTCAAATGTGGGTAAAATTGAATATCTTTATTTTCATTCAATTCATATGATAGAATATGGGGTTAAATTAAATAAATTTGATCCTTGCTGACCCTTATCCGGATAAATACTTATTTATCCATAGATAGAAATATTATATACCGGTTGAACCAATGACTATTCATGATTTTATATTGAATCAATTCCATACCGCTTTGAAATTTCAATTAGAGGAATGTTATGGTAAAACTTCGTTTGAAACGATGTGGTAGAAAGCAACGTGCGACTTGAAGGACATGGTTGGCTGTGGATTTTTACATCCGCCATCTTCTATAGTAATGAAGATGCTCTTGGCTCGACATAGTTTGTTCTGTTCTGCCCGGAACCTAATTTGTGTTGGGTTATAAGTAAATAGTACATGATGAAGCTCGAGAAGAAAGGATTGATTCATTTTTCAAGGGAAAGAATCTAGGGTTAGTGAAAATCAATAAGTTAGACCAACTCTGTAAGTATATCCTCACTATATATAAATTCTAAATCGAAAGGTTCAAATTCAGAACAAGTTTGAAAAGTCAAATTTTCCGAAATTGGTAAAACTATTTCGATGAAAAGTGTATCACAAGGGAATCAATCATTCGTATTCTATTTATATAGAAAGAAATAACAAAAAAAGGTATGTTGCTGCCATTTTGAAAGGAATAAGGATCCCCGAGGTAATGTCTAAACCCAATGATTTCACAAAGCAAGGATAAAGGATTCCGAAACAAGGAAACACTATTTTCAATTGTCTCAACAATTGGATCAGACTGAGGAATAAAAATGGATTCGAAATGAGACAAACAAAAGAGTTTAGAGACGGCTCAATAAATGTCTAAGGATTCTCTTGTCAGAATTACCCAACTTGAGTTATGAGTATGAATGAGATTTCTTCCTTTTTCTGTAAGGAAGAAGAAAAAAGTACTCAATTCAAATTATAGTAAAATTCATGATTTTATGGATCCACTTGCTATTATATACAGAAATTGGAATCATTTTTCTCGAGCCGTATGAGGAAAAAACCTCCTATACGTTTCTAGGGGGGGCATTGTTTATTTACATCTATCCCAATGAGCCATCTATCGAATCGTTGCAATTGATGTTCGATTCCGAAGAGAAGGAAGAGATCTTCGAAAAGTAGGTTTTTACAATCCGATAAAGAATCAAACTTATTTAAATGTTCCTGCTATTCTATATTTCCTTGAAAAAGGTGCTCAACCTACAGGAACTGTTTATGATATTTTAAAGAAGGCAGAATTCTTTAAAGAAAGAACTTTGAGTTAATTAAAGGAAAAAACAAAATTATTAAATAAATAAAATAAAGTAGGGAAGGGTAACTAGTATCTATCCTTGTGTAATTATTTCTATTTACACACCATTTTCCTTTTTCTTGCTTTATTCATATTTTGGTGGGGGAATTTAATTTAACAACAAACAAGGGGTTAAGCTTGCTTATCGTACTTTTATTGATTGAATAAACCGGGGATTTTTTATTTACCTTTTCCTTAATTTTTTCCATTCCAATTTCTTATTTATGTTGTGCCAATCCAACACAAGTCTTTATTTTATTTACTTGATTTACTTTCTCAACATTGCTTTTATATTGACAATGGTGTATCGAACAAATATAATTCGATCATAGATAAATAGGGCTGTTTATCCCCACCCCATATTGATTTTTTTGTTTCCTTCACTCAAATGATGGGTTTGCCTTGCTGCATTTACTCTCATACAGGATGTATTTTCTTAGGGAAAATCAAAAAAGAATTTGATAAAAAATGGGTGGTCTGCCATAATTTTTACATTTCGATTAGGAATATTTTTAATCCGATCTGCTAACTTTGGTATTTTGTGTTTCTAATTGATCAGAAAATCTTTCTTTTCGATGTGTTGCTAGTTCAATGTTTTGATAGGGTCGTGCAGTGCAATTCAATTGATTTTTATATTTTGATCGTATCTACATATCCTATTTATCCGGGTTGCTAACTCAACGGTAGAGTACTCGGCTTTTAAGTGCGACTATGATCTTTTACACATTTGGATGAAGCAACAAATTCGTCCAGACTATTGGTATAGTCTATAGGACCACGACTGATCCTCAAGGGTAATGAATGGAAAAAACAGCATGTCGTAATAAAATAGAAAATCTAATAAAATAATAAATTGATTTTATTAATTTATTTAATTTGAAATGAAAGTCAAAGTTAAAGTAGAACTTTGAGTTTATCCTTACCGGATCATTACAGTTCCAAAAGATTGTTTTGATTTTTGGAAGGGGACAAAAGAAATTCACATTTACAGTTGGGTCTAGTGAATAAATGGATAGAGCTCTATGGCTCCAATTCTGGTAAAATAAAAAGCAACGAGCTTATGTTCTTAATTGGAATGATTACCCGATCTAATTAGACGTTAAAAATGAATTAGTGCCTAATGCGGGAAAGAGTGGGTTCTCCTGTGAGTGAACCATTGATTTTTTCTTTTTTTTTTTCAGAATCCTAATTATTCTTTATTATGGATTGTAGACGGATGTGTAGAAGAAACAGTATATTGATAAAGAGAATTTATTCCAAAGTCAAAAGAGCGATTGGGTTGCAAAAATAAAGGATTTTTTCTCCTGTTGTAATTATAACGAACATAAACCAATTGGATAGAAAAGGAAGGTAAAAAGATCTGTTGATTGGACTCCCTCTTTCTTTTCCGGGGTATATATTTTTTTCTTACTATACTATATACATAATACAATACATAATACCCTGTTCTGACCATATTGCACTATGTATATATCATTTGATAAACCAAGAAAAACCTCCTGCCTCTGGCTCAAGTAGAAATGTAAATGGAAGAATTACAAGGATA